CATTCCATTATATTGACAATTTCAAAAAACTGTTCATACTATGAACATAGTATAATGGCGGTTGGGCAAGTATGCCCCCATCGTCTAGTGGTTCAGGACATCTCTCTTTCAAGGAGGCAGCGGGGATTCGACTTCCCCTGGGGGTAGGATTAGGGTACTACGAAAGGAAGTTGATCGTGGATTATCAATAAGGACTTAAATTTATTTTTCCTGGGTCGATGCCCGAGCGGTTAATGGGGACGGACTGTAAATTCGTTGGCAATATGTCTACGCTGGTTCAAATCCAGCTCGGCCCAATAATTCGCCGATCCACCATGAAATGATGTAACCGTTTGTTGTTCTCCGGAAATGCCCAATGAACTTTGATACACAAGAATCAAAATCTGCTACATCCCTACCACTATTTATTTTATTACGTATTTTTTCCACAAATTCAGATCTTGCTAATGATCTAGATTCATATCAAGATCTGGAAGTATAAAGTCTAAATAAAAAGAGACTCTTTTTTATTTTCATTGATTTATTGAAAGATTTATTTTCAATCGATTTGGAAATAACAAACAGATTACTAGTAATCCGTGTAGATCTCGCTAAAGTGTATATCCATATAAAAAAAAATCTCAATATCAATATATTAGTCCCGCCTCCGCCAGTTAGAACAAGACAATTCTAATCTAAAATCAAAATAGAAAAAGGTTTGAATGAAATCGTAAGAATATGCATGCTGTACACTTTTTTCCTGGGATTGTAGTTCAATTGGTCAGAGCACCGCCCTGTCAAGGCGGAAGCTACGGGTTCGAGCCCCGTCAGTCCCGATGGATAGAAATCCAATAAAAAGATACATCAATTCATTTCTTCTGTGAAAGGGAGTCAAAATAACAAACATAATCTCATTCCTAACAGGGATCTCTCTTTTTTTTTTCTTTTTTTCGTTTCATTTCACATTTCTCATCAAACAAATAGGAGGTAATTTCCATTTCTTCAACGAATACTGATTGATGGAAAAGAAACATATGTGGATTAGCACAATTATTAGTAGCGTCGTATTCAGGATTCCAAGAGAAAGAGATACTGTACTACTAGACCTGGCTTTTTCGATTACTCCCGATCTGTGTAATAAAATATAGTACTATAGAATATGTTTACAGCGAACACACACACACAAATGGAATTTGCACGATACAAAAAAAAGGAGTTCCTTTGATTTTGATAGAACACTTTAGGATTCAAAGTTTATCCTATTACTAATCGAAGGATGAGAATATTAAAAAAAAAAGTCAAGGAATTTTTTTTTGATTGGATCAGAAATCAATTTTGGAATTTGGTATGGATAAAAGATCTTCCTATGTTATACTATTCAATTCTTGACGATGAATCGATTTGATAGTTCAGATATTGTTATTCATGATATTGATCCGATTCGATATCATCGAGATGTAATTTATACCATTGAATTTACCGACGAAAGATTTATCATCTCTATGGGATTAAATCCCGAGTTATTGCGAATTAAAGAGAAATCTAACGATAAGATTATGGAAGTAAATATTCTCGCATTTATTGCTACTGCACTGTTCATTCTAGTTCCTACTGCCTTCTTACTTATAATTTACGTAAAAACGGTAAGTCAAAGTGATTAATTTGACTTAAACTTGACTTCTTAGTTCTTATCAATGCAATGATGGAAGAAAAAATGAAAAAAGATTTCAATTTTGCGTCTTACTCTTAAATGAAATGATCGGACTAGAATCAGCAGTATTCTATGAAATCTGATAGTATGGTAGAAAGAAATAGATTTTATTTCTTTCTACCCCATACTATCTATTATTGTAGTGTATAAAGTTTTACTCTATAAAGATAGAGGTTTAATATGAATCGATTTACAATATCTATCTTCATATATTCATATATATAGTCAATCGCATATATGTAATGCACATAGCGTACAATTTTTTTTGTTTCATCTATTTGATTTGTATTGGTTCCAATCAATCTGAAATAATCAAAAGGCAACTTTTTTTCGTCCGATTCGAATTTCTAGATTTCTGATTATTTTCAAGACCAATCCCGGTATCATATTAAAAAAAAATCAAATAATCTTTTTAGCATTCCGAAGAAGTAATTGATTAAATTAAATAGTTAACAGATGATCTAGGGGTTCTATGGGAAACTTTTTCCTATTTCAAAAATATTAGTAAAACCCAACCGATTTTTAACGTTTGAACCATGATATGAAATGAAAACATAAATCAAATTTCGAAACTCAAATAAATAAAAAACCAAATAATAAAACAAGCGATAAGCACGTAATATGTGACTCGCCTAAGGCAACGGCAATATCTTATTATGTGTAGTATTTCCTTAGACAACTACTATGTCTATTTTGTTTCCTATAGAAAGTGTGTATCTGCGCTTAATAACTAATAAAAAACGGATTTCTTTTCTCTTTGAAAAAAAGTGAAAAAAGGGGGGGGGATAAAAAAAGAAATAAAAAAACGGGTTCCGCGGTTCCTCATTGTCCATATATCACTTTGGTAAGAGCCAGTTCATCGAAATCTTAGAAAGAATAAAGAATTTGGTTGGAATAAGTTTTCGATTATTTGTATTACCTTGACTTTCAAAATACAAACATGGGAAAAAGTCAAATATTTGTTTAATTGAAAGAGTATTTTCTATTTCTATATTATCCATAGAATACATTATTCCATTCGAATACACTATAATTCCGAAATGCAGATATTTTTTAATTATTGAATTATTGAATTAATTATTAAATAGAAAAATCAAATTTCAGAACCCATCTATAAAACAATGGATACAGTTTGATTTTAGTTTTTTCCCTCAACTCACTTAGTAGTATTTTTAGAGTCCACTTCTTCCCCATACTACGAGGGAAAGGGAAAATGTAAAGACTACCATTAAAGCAGCCCAAGCGAGACTTACTATATCCATGTAAATTATGTCTCCTATTTCTATCAATATGAAGGAATTATTTCATTTTTTTTTATTGTTCACTAAAAATAAATAATAGTGGAATCACTGGCACAGAGTCAAAAAGGGATTCTGGCCTAACATCATTGACGAAAGAATCCAATAAATCCAATTATAACATCTAACAAGTTCTTATATGATTTCTAGTATAATCAGAAAACATTAAGTACAAACAAAATATCCGGAGACACCCTTGGAAGTATTAAGGGAATGAATGTTAGTTACTAACAGGTAGGAATAATAAGACTTATGTTTTATTTTTATTTTGTTGTCCTCGATTTCATTAAGTAAAAAATATATATATATAGAATCAAGATAGATCACTTCGCATACTCTTATTTCCATTTAATCTAATCCTTACCGTCTCCCGATTGTCTCTGTAAAACAATCGGAAGACAGACGAATAAATTCTTTCACTAGAGGTTGCCAAAAAGAATTCTTTTTTTTTTTTTTCTTTTTAATTCAATTTATTAGAATATTTAATTCTAATATTCTTTTTTTTTTTGAATAAGAATATGAATATAATATTATTTAATATTTAATATATTTATATAATTTATATATTAGTATTAGAGTATTAGAATTTATAATTTTTTATTTTATTATAGAATTGAATATATATAATGAATTGAATATATAGAATATAGAATTCTAAATATATAATTAGAATATGAATTTCATATTTTAAATTTCTTTCTTTTTTTATTTTAATTTTAAAAATAAGAAATTGAATATATTAATATTTATATTCTAAATAGATTCTTATATTCTATTTCTAAATAGAATTCGAAATAGAAAAAGAAATAATAATAAAAAAAAAGAAAGCCAATTAGCTATTCAATCTAACTAATATTGAATAAATGCCGGAGTGCTCATATACTTTCAGGAGTCTGTATACAAAGTTTTTTTTGACCCTTCCCCAACTAAAAATGGAATTCGATTCCCTGTCCGATCTATATCTATCCCTATCCAATCTAATTCAAGACCCAGTCAGTAGACAGACACTACATTAGTAGTGGAAGGACTATCATATCAAGATTTACCGATTCCTTTTCACTACTAGAATCTTTCTTGAATTCTTGAATCCGAGACGTAAGGATTTATATAATTTTAAAGAATAAAACCTGCAGATGCTTAGAATTTAGAATCAAGGAAGTCTCAAGAATCCCTTTCCCCCGCTTGCTTCTGCTGGAAAAAAATTGTCAAGTTTTATATCAACAAAACGGAATAAGCTATTTTGTCGATCAGGCGACACCCGGATTTGAACTGGGGAAAAAGGATTTGCAGTCCCCCGCCTTACCGCTCGGCCATGCCGCCAAAATGATACAAAAAAATAGATGAGAATACCCCCAAAAAACTAAAAAAGGGGGTTCTAAACTTGTTTTTTTTTATTTGTTTGTATCTTCGATTCTGTTTTCCTTAATCCCATTCTTAAAAGAGACCCTTCCCCCCTTCCTTTTTTTTTCGATTGAAAAAAACGAATGTGCATTTTCAGTCAAAAAAGCTAAAATTCAGGACAAATCGGAACCATTAACTATTCATGAATGATTCGTCAATTAAAATTAAAAAAATTGGTTTTTTCCTAATGAGATAAGAAAATCCAAATTGAGACATAACTAATCAGTATTTTTTTTTTAAGAAAAAAAATCCTATTTCAATTATAACAGTAATTATCAGTATATGTAAACCCTAGAACATAAATTGTTACACAGATATTATCTAATCGGGTATCTTATCCGTATATAATGCCTATAAGAGAATTTTCAAGAAATTCTCGTACTTGCATTTTTTTTTACAATTTTTCATTAAATAGATTTTAAATAGATTGAATAGAAAATAAAAATTTAACACGACATGTGCTGTTCCGAATGAATAGGACTGCAATAAAAGAAGAAACATCTATATAGATAACTATAGCTAGACTAGAGTTATATCTGCGCATGTTTAATAAATCCAAGCCTTATTACGCACCTCAATCCTATTCTACAGATTCTACTAAAAAAATAGGT